CGAAAATGTTACAAAATTGAGATTAACCGCATTCAATATAAGTTCAAGACACATAAGAGCCCGAACTAAATTTCGACTCGTGATTAATCCATAAATCCCCATAGAAAATAAATAGGCACTCAAAACAAGTACATGTTCAAGCATCATTGACCAACTCCTTATCAATCTCGATTCATTTCAATATGAACAACAGTTAAACCGATTTGATTGACTAGAATATAACAAGTTAGAATCGAATAAATTAAGAGCAAAAAAATATGAAAGTATTTTCATTTTATACATTAATTCAAATAGAATTGAATCGAAATGAATACGAGAAAATCTTTTAATTGATAGTTTAAAAAATAAATCATTGACGAGCCACAGCAATTGCACCTATTAAAGCAACTAAAAGAATTATTGAAATGAGTTCAAATGGAAGAAAAAAATCTGTTGATAAATGAATTCCTATTTGTTGACCATTATTTATCAAATCTTGTTCTAGAATCTGGTTTGATCTTGTAGTCCAAATAATCCCATACCATGATGTATTTAGAATAGTATTAATTAATGAAATAAAAAGACTTGTACAAACCAACGAAGTAGCCCCGTCCCCAACAGTACAAAGATTAAAATCTTTGTCATATTCTGGCCCATTCATGAACATTACAGCAAATATTATTAAAACATTTATAGCTCCCACATAAATAAGGAGTTGCGCAGAAGCTACAAAATGAGAGTTTGCTAGAATATAGAATAAAGATATACAAACAAGAACCAATCCCAGCGAAAAGGCAGAAAAAATAGTATTGGTAAAAAATACCACTCCTAGACCCCCTAATATAAGACCTGACCCCAGAAAGACTAAAAGAAAATCATGTATTGGTCCAGGTAAATCCATTATATGTAAAATAAGAGATAAAAAAATCGGAATTTTTCATGATCTTATTGACTTGAACAGGAAAAAGGAGGTTCATGTGTTCTTAATTGGTAAATCCTAATGTGTACGACTTGCTGTAGGTAAAGTTATTAGACCCATCATATTCTTTTTTGTCGGAAGGATAGTTCGAAACTATTTGCAATCATTACAGTAAATATCAATACAAAACAAATTAAGTTGCGATTTTCATCAACCAATAGAATAGTGAATAGTCGAGATTTGTAGTTAATAACCAAGAATAAATTTTTTGAATTTCAATTAAAAATTAAATAAATCAAATAAAAGAACCTTAGTAATTGGGAATTGTTCTTCAATCACGAGATTTCTCTTTTGTTTGAGGCGAATTCAAAATTGTTCGAATTGTGTAATCATCCGTTATTGATATTGGTAAACGACCCAGAGCAATTTGATTATAATTTAATTCGTGACGATCATAAGTAGAAAGCTCATATTCTTCAGTCATTGATAAACAATTTGTTGGACAATACTCAACACAATTACCACAAAATATACAGATTCCGAAATCAATACTGTAATTAAGCAATCGTTTCTTGCGAATATCAGTTTCCAATTTCCAATCAACAACGGGTAGATCTATAGGACATACACGAACACATACTTCACAAGCAATGCATTTATCAAATTCAAAGTGAATTCGACCACGAAAACGCTCCGATGTGATCAATTTTTCATAAGGGTATTGAATAGTTACAGGTAAACGGTTGGCGTGGGATAGGGTAATCATAAAACCTTGACCAATGTACCTTGCCGCCCGTACTGTTTGTTGACCATAATTAATGAACCCGGTTACCATAGGGAACATATGATAAATATCAATAAAAAATTGGATTTTGTTTCTTTCTCTTGTTTGCTACAAGCTATAAATTGAATTAGAATATTTGAATCAAATATTCGATTTTTTATATTTTATAGAATTTATAATGAAAGGAGTTGGGAAGAAGTTGTTAATAATAGATTACCTAAAGAAATAGGTAAAAGAAATTTCCATCCAAGATTTAATAATTGGTCCATTCTTAGTCTAGGTAAAGTCCATCTTGTTGCGATAGAAATGAACAAGAACAAAAAAGTTTTAGCTAATGTAATGAAAACACCAATTGTCGTTCCAAAGACTCCATACGCTTTGTTTATTTCAAAAAATTCAGGAATGAATATGTATGGAATAGAGAGATTCCAACCACCCAAGTAAAGAACTGTTACAAATAACGAAGAGACTAGTAGATTTAGATAGGAAGCAACATAAAATAAACCGAATTTTATACCTGAATATTCAGTTTGATAACCTGCTACTAATTCTTCTTCGGCTTCTGGTAAATCAAAAGGCAATCTCTCGCATTCTGCTAGAGAAGAAATTATAAACACAATAAACCCTATAGGTTGCCGCCACAAATTCCATCCCCAAAAACCATATTTTGACTGCGCCTCAACTATATCGACTGTACTTGAACTGTTAGATAATCATAGTCGATAAAAAGATCACTCTTATCATCGCTATTACAGAACCGTACATGAGATTTTCACCTCATACGGCTCCTCGGGAGCCATAAATAAATCTAAGGACTTATTCGATATTCTTTAATCTTGATATGTTTGGATAATCGATAAAGTAAAAATAAATCGAAAGGTCCTGAATTAGACCAATGGAATTCTGTCTGCTATACTATAAAAAAAAAGTGCTTCAGAATTGATCTCATTCTTTACTTTAAGTTTAAGAATTTCAAGTTTTTTTTATTGAGTAATAACTTAATCCTTAAATAAAATACTCTATTTACCAATAATAAATATTTCACCTTATTATTTTCGATTCCGAAAAAGAATTAAACATTCATTCATCATTTATGACGTGACAAAAATTGCATTTCCATTCCATGAATATTTTTTTTGCAATTACGTATTTAAATTTTTTTCGTTCCTCTTATTTCTTTTATTTAGGCTTAAAATAAAACAAAGTAAAGGATTACTTCGTTCCTGATAGTCATTCACTTAATCGGTGGATAGGAGCATACTCTGGATCGGAATTTTTTGGAGTACTACTTTATCATTTCTACCAATTTAAAGCACCAATTTAGTATTTCTTTTATGTATAAATATTTCTTCGGATAACTTACATAATCTCTATTACGAATCCTTTGTGTACTTTTGTGTTCCTAATCATCCACTCATTTTTGCTCAATCTCTATGGTAATTCATAGAAAAGATAGTAAAAACTCCATAAAGTTGATCTTTTCAACCCGCTTCAAGCCCTGATGACTAATTAATCAATCTTGGGGTAAACAGTCTTGACTGCTTATGTTTATTTTCGTTTAACCCTTGTACCTGGGAAATGAGATTCAAATTTTTTACGGCGAATCCAATTTCCAAGCCGTTTTCTTTCACTCATCTAACTATCTGGTTTAGTTTATCAACCCGAGCAGTGAATAAAAAAATAAAGATATCTATTCAATACGTTTAAATTTCATTCTTCGTAAAAACTTAAAATAAAATGGAGGAAGACTTATGTCTCAACGAATCACACGTAGAGATATTGATAACACGCATAGAGTTAATGGTATTTCATAACTAATTGATTGGGCAGCAGCCCGTAAACCACCTAAAAAAGAATATTTATTATTTGATCCATATCCTGACATAAGAAGTCCAATTGGAGCAATACTTGAAATGGCGATCCATAAAAAAACACCAATACTGAGATCGGCTAGAACAAGGCGATAGCTAAAAGGAATTACTGAATAACTTAGTAAAATTGATATGACTGCTATAGAAGGCCCGATACTAAATAAACGCATATCCCCTCTAGATGGAAGAAGATTCTCTTTAAAAAGTAGTTTTGTCCCATCTGCTAGAGCTTGAAGAATTCCCAACGGACCGGCGTATTCGGGTCCAATACGTTGTTGTATACTCGCGGATATTTCTCTTTCTAACCACACAATCACCAGTACACCTATTGTGATTCCCAATACGAGAATCACAATAGGGACAAACATCCATATAGTCCCATAAATCTCTTTTAAGGATTCCAATCTGGAAAAAGAATTGATAGTTTGTACTTCTGTTGTATCAATTATCATTTCAACGATCAACTTCCCCCATAATGATATCTATGCTACCTAATATCGTCATAATATCAGCCAATTTCATTTTTTTAACTAACTGAGGAAGAATTTGCAAATTGATAAAACCCGGGGGGCGAATTTTCCATCTCCAAGGAAAAACACTTTGATCTCCTATCAAAAATATTCCCAATTCTCCCTTTGGGGCTTCGACTCTCACATAAAGTTCTTGTTTCGACAATTCAAAAGCAGGAGACGGTTTTTTACTAATGAATCGATATTCAAAATCATTCCATTCAGGATATTTTATCCTATTAAAGCGTCGGATTTCTAAATTTTCATAAGGACCCCCTGGGATTCCTTCTAAAGCTTGTTGAATAATTTTGATGGATTCCGCCATTTCGCCGATTCGTATTAAATAACGAGCTAATGAATCTCCTTCTTTTTGCCATTGGACTTCCCAATCAAATTCGTCATAAGACTCATAATGATCAACTTTACGAAGATCCCATTGTATTCCGGAAGCTCGTAGCATTGGTCCTGATAAACCCCAATTTATTGCTTCTTCTCCACCAATAACGCCCACCCCCTCAACTCGTTCTAAAAAAATAGGATTTCGCGTAATAAGTTTTTGGTATTCATCAATCCCTGTTAAAAAATAATCACAAAAATCTAAACATTTATCTATCCATCCATAAGGTAGATCGGCAGCTACTCCTCCGATACGAAAATAATTATGCATCATTCTCATACCGGTGGCAGCTTCGAATAAATCATATACCAATTCTCTTTCTCTGAAAATATAGAAGAAGGGGGTCTGTGCGCCAATATCTGCCATAAAAGGGCCAAGCCATAACAAATGAGAAGCTATACGACTTAACTCCAACATAATCACTCTGATATAGCTAGCCCTCTTAGGTACTTGAATATTTCCCAATTGTTCTGGTCCATTTACAGTTATTGCTTCTGTGAACATAGTAGCTAAATAATCCCAACGTGTTACATAAGGCAGATATTGTATAATTGTTCGGTTTTCCGCAATTTTTTCCATTCCTCTGTGTAAATAACCCAATATTGGTTCACAGTCAATAACATCTTCACCATCTAAAGTAACGATGAGTCGGAGAACGCCATGCATTGATGGGTGGTGAGGGCCCATATTGACTATCATGAGGTCTTTTCTTGTAATTGGTACAGTCATAGGTTTTTCCCCGATTCATTCTTTCATGAATTCATTTTTCTATGAATTGCTGAAAACAAAAAGAAGTTCATCAAAATTCAAGATCTAATAAATCAAATAATTCAAAACGACTCTTCAAATTAGCGTGTTTTTAGCTTTCGAATGTTCAATTCATTGATTAATTCTTTATAACGTACTTGATTTTTTTTTGACAAATAAGCCAGCAATCGTTGACGTTTTCCAAGAATTTTTCGTAGACCTCTTTGAGATGAATAGTCTTTTTTGTGTAATTCCAAATGTGAAGTAAGTCTCCGTATCTTATTGGTAAAACAGAATACTTGAAATTCAACAGACCCCCTGTTTTCTTCGTTTTCTTCATGCGAAATAACAGATATGAATGAATTTTTTGTCATAAATTCTTAACCTTCCTTTTTTATTTTTACCAAATATGGAATTTTCCCGATCAGTAATAATAATGCTAACTCTTTTAATCTGGTATACACAATAATACGAAATCCGAATTTCTTTATTTTCGTCATTCATTGAATTAGTATCATGCATTGGAATTGAATGTAAGACAAGGCGCATGTGCATTTATTTATCTACCAGATGATAAGGAATATATAACAGATGATAAGGAATATATAAGATGAATTATCATAAATTCATTTTGAATCGTGGATACATGTGTATTCTTAATATACTAAAACGACTGCTGTTATTAGTATCAAACGAATAACGATTCATACAAGCTAAATCTTCTACTCGATAATTGGGCCAAAGAAAGAATTTTAATTTTATAAGTTGATTTTTATCTCGATCAAAGCCTTTGCTTTCATCAAAAAATTGATTACAGTTTTTTACCCCATTCCCATTGCAAAATACTGGTTTTTTATCTTTATCCACATCATTATTATTCCTTGAATTGAAACAAATTAGAATTCTTAATTCTCTACGACACCGAGGCGATAAAATATTTTCAGGAGCAAGCAAATCATAATTGTTTTTGTCTCGATTTTTCGTCATCCTTTGATGTCTTGGAACCAATTGAGCCAAATTCTTTTTAGCAACATTTTCATTGTATCTTTTTTGATTATTTTGGCGTTTACTCTTATGAACCAATGAAATATTTATGGTTTGATACATAATAAATTGTCCATCACCCTTTACAAACAGACGAACCGGTTCAATAATCAATACCCCCCTTTTCATGAATTCTGTAAGAGCTAAATCTTTCGGAATCCGCATTATATTCAGATTCATTTCTCTCCTTTCAATAGAGGATATAGTAATTTCTCTTGGATTTATCAATTTAAACAGGAAAGAATATACTTTGAGATTTTCCATCAATTTTTGATTGAAAGAATCATTCCATTTCAATTGAAAAAGCAAATACCTTTTTAGGAAGGAATATAATTCTGTTTCTGTATTACTCTTGTCTTGTTTTTTCTTTCTACGTTTTTTTATATCTGATTCCATATAACCTTCTTCAATATTGTTTTGTTGGTTTGAGAGACCAGATTCAGAGTTATCTAATCCAAGATCTCCTTGTCCTACGAATTCATTTTTGTCTTGATTTCGATTCTCTAATTCAAGAATTTTTTTTTCATTTGATGGTATAAAAGGATTCTTTTTTTTCTTTCTATTGATGTTTTTATTTTCACTCAAATTTTCACTTACATTCAAATTTGAAAAAAGGAAATCAATTGGTATAACCCAAGGTTTCATTTTATATGCATTATAAAGTAAGAAAAATTCTGGGAAGAACCAAAATTCTAGATTCGATATAGGATTATTTAGTATTTCTTCGTTCATTCCCATCCAATCAAAAACGTTTTTTTTTTGATGGGATCGGTTGATTTCTTGATAAATTGTGCAATAAGAAATACCTTTCTTATCAATTTTATTAACAATTTCATAATTCTTAGGTTTAGTCTTAGTATTTTTTGTATTTTTTTTATTGCTAGTACTGGTATCGACCCAGGCTCCAATGTCAATTTTATTTCTAAGAGAAAAATGGAGAATTTTCCACTCCAAATATTTTCTATCTGTATTTTTCTCTATATCCATAATATTAGTTATTCCTAAATAATTAGTGATAGGGATACTCCACCACATATCAACTAATTTTTCTTTATGTATGTTGTAATTATAAGGATAAGAAAATCCTTCGTTTTTATTTACTTGGACTGGTAATCCATAAGGATATGACTTTTTCTTATCTTCATAATAAAGAAATTTAGATGATAAAACATCATATCTATAGTTTTTTTTTAAATTCTCTTTTTGATCTGATAATAAGAATAAATGGGCTTCAGAATTTTTGGCATTTTTGTAATTAATTAATTGTTCTTTTTCATATTCATATGAATTCCATTTTTTTTTTTTTAAATTTTTATTTTCAACCTTGACTCTATTTCGCCATTTTTTTGGTACTAATCGAGACCATTTTATCTCAGATAAATCGTATTGATAATTACTTTTTAACCATTTTTTCCATTGATTCATTTCAAAATTTGGAAGTTTCTTACTCCTTAGTTCGTAAGGAGGTATTCCTTGTATTTCAAAATAATCTTTTATTTCTTTTTTAAGAAATAAAGACGTTCCATGATATTGAAGGACAGATCTTAACGTAGATTTTAACTTATATAAGTTATATATTTTTGCTTGTGATAATTTGTAAAATACATAAGCTTGCGACAAAAAAGATAAATCAGAATGAATCTTCGAATTCCTATTAATATTACTACTAAATCGGAAAAGTGATTTTTTTATAGTCGAAATAAACTGAATTTTATTTTCATTTGTTGTATCAACCCGTTCTTGACTTGTTTTATTATTGGAAATGGGTTTTTCAATTAATTTTTGTGTTGATTCAAGAAAAAGTTGTGTATTAATTCTGGGAATATTAATAATATATAGAAATAGATCTACATATATTTTTTCTCTAAAAAATTTGAAAAAATAACTTGATTGGCAGATTAACCGAGCATTTCTTTTTTTAAATATCTGACCGATATTTTTGCGTGATTCGAATCTTTTAACACCATAACGTGTTTTGTTAAAACTAATATTTACTTCTATTCTCTTTTTCTTGTCTTTTTTCATTTTTTCTATTTGATTTCTGATTGTCCTTGTTCTATTAGCCAGATCTTTCATTTTTTTTTCTGTCACGGAATAGGAATAATTTGTCGAATTCATGAATTGGGCTTGAGTGGATGATTTATGACTTATCTGAATCTGATTATTTATTATCGAATTTTTTTCTTTTTTTATTTCATTCGATTTCTTTTTAAATAAAAATGGAAGACTTTGAATAATCATTTCATTTAGAAACAATTTGAGTTTTTCTTTGAAAATTCTTAGAATTTGTAAACACTTATTTCTAAATTTTTTAATTTTTTTATTGAGTTCTTTAAAAATAGGTTTAAAAAAGGAAGGCCGTTTTCGAGGAGAACCAAAAGGAAGTTCAGTTTCCAGTCCCCAAACTGTTAAAAAACAAACATCATTTTTTTGTTCTTTTTCTTTCTGTTTCATTTGATCTCGATGAGAAAGACGTATCCTAGATCTGTGCCAAGGTTTTAGACAGAAAGGAAATAGTATCTTTATCTGAATACCTTCTGTTAACCAATTTTTAGGAAATTCTGTTTCTGATAATTGAATACCGTTATAGGTACATTTAATATGTATTTCTCTATTCCACTCTTTAAAATCCGCAGACCACTCAGGATTTTGGAATAATAATACACGGGCGATATTTTTTGTTATTATCAATAAAGGAAATAAAATCTGTTTTCTAAGAATTGACTGAGTTACTAACAGCAAACTCCTTGTTACTTGAGCAAATATAGTGGTATCCCAGGTTTCTTTTACTCTTATTCGGATTTTTTCTTGTTCTTTTTCGTACTCTTTTTTTTTATTCCCCCCCTTTATTTCTTCTTCTTTATAATCGGAAATTTGAAGTTCTGGGGTTTTTTCCATACGATTTCTAAAAAGTCCTTTAATTAGTCCGGAAAGATTAATCAAAAAAAAATAGAATTTTTTTTCTAAAAAAAGTGGGGAACGTATATTTGCTTGAAACAGTTCCGCAATAACTATTTTACGTCTTTGGACACGCATAGAACCTTTGATTACGTCTCGGCGAAAATCTGATTGTTGTGAATATTCTACCGAAGTCGTTTCGTTTGTTTGATCCAATTTAGTTGTTTCCGTAGTATCGGCCTTCTCTTGGTTATCAATAAAAATCATTACAAAGTTAGGTGTCCTTGAGCGAATTTGAAACTCCGATCCCACCCCTTCTTCTTCAAATTTTTCTTCTTGTTCTAATTCGTCAATTAATTTGTATGACCAGCGAGGCACTTTTTTACTGATTTCTTTTATTCCAAAAGGTTTTTTTTGAATCCGTTGAGTAAAGGAATCGCCTATGATTCCATCATCGAAAAATTTTAAAAATTTTTCTCGATCTTCTGAACCCATTTTCCCTTGTTCTGGAAATAAAGGACTTCCTTTCAGATTCGACAGTGATTCTCCAGCAAATTGACTCCCGAAATGCCAAATTTCAGTTGATAGTGATTTTTTATCAAATGTATCCATTTTCTGGTCAAATTCGTGGCAATTATAATCATTCTGAAAGAGACTATGAATCTTATTTATCAAAATTCCATCTATCGGATTTTTTTTTACTGTAGTTTCATTTAGAATGGAGGGTGAAAATAATTTTTTTATTATCCCACGATAGAATCCATTTAAGAAAGGATCATTTATTTTGGGTAAATATTCTTTTTTCGTTTTATCCTTGCATAATCGAGTTTTTTTTTCAAGTGCATCTATATA